GGGTTATTTAGTCATTGAGATTCATCGGCAATACAGATTAAGAGCTAGGAATAGCTAGTACCTCTCTTTTCTCCCTTTAAAAAATTAAAATAAAATAAAATTGAAATGATTGAAGTTTTTTTATTTGGAATCGTCTTAGGTCTAATTCCTATTACTTTGGCTGGATTATTCGTAACTGCTTATTTACAATACAGGCGTGGTGATCAGTTGGACTTTTGATTAATTAACATCTCTTTTTTTACTGACCTCCTTCTTGCTTTCATATGCGGGAGGTCTAATTCAGATTGCTGCTAAATTATTTGCGAACAGTGGAATTTTGACACAATCTAATAAACCAGAATGAAATCACGCTCTGTAGGATTTGAACCTACGACATTGGGTTTTGGAGACCCACGTTCTACCGAACTGAACTAAGAGCGCTTTTCTTGTTTTTTTTTTCTAAAAAACGAAAAGGCTATAAACTATAAAGAGGACATTCTTTAACCCGAATAGCTTTTGTACGTATATACTATATCATAGTATATCATAAATTTCAGAATTATATGTATGTCCAATTTTATTTAAAAAAGATAGATCTAAAATAGATCCCTCGTTACTGCTCAGAAGAGCAGTAATAGGTAGGGATGACAGGATTTGAACCCGTGACATTTTGTACCCAAAACAAACGCGCTACCAAGCTGCGCTACATCCCTTTCAATTGGTTTACAGTGTCATTGTAGAGAATTCCTGCCTTGTTTTCCACATCCTTCTTTTTTTTTTATTGGTATATCAAATTAATTTATTATTTTTTTGTCTCATATCAGATAACAAACATATAATTAAAAATTTACTTTTTTACGAAAATTCTATGAATTGAAATTTTATATAAAAGGCGTTTCCATTTGAAAATGGAATCTATAAGATCGTTCTAGTAGACAATATTTCAATTCTAATTTTTAAAATGGGGGGTTTACGTATACAAAAACTTCGTAACTACATGTACATCTGTAATTATATATATTACTATATATAATGTAATACAATAAAGAAGAAAGAAGGAGGATTTCAAATGCGAGATCTAAAAACATATCTTTCCGTAGCGCCGGTACTAAGTACTCTATGGTTCGTTTCATTAGCAGGTTTATTAATAGAGATTAATCGTTTATTTCCAGATGCATTAACATTTCCCTTTTTTTAATTATAGTTATTAACATCAGAAGGGGTGAAAAATTTTAGAGATACAATCAACGATCTGGGACTAATTATCCCCCCCCCACCTTTTTTTTTCTAATTGATTCTAAAAAAAAATTAGAAAAAAAAAGGTGGGTTCAGGATTTATTAATAGAACGAAAAAAAGGTGTTGCTAGGGAAATAGTATCCTACGAGATACTTAAAAAAATACTGTACAAAGATTTTAAATATAGTTTTCAAAAAATCCTTGTATTGCTTATTATTTTATTTTTTTTTTACTAAATAATATAATATTCATTGCAACAAAATATTTCCGAATTTTTTTTAGTTAACAGCTTCTATTTTTTTGGTTCTTGTTCTTTCTGGATCCTAAAATTAAAATAGAAGATTGGGGTGAATCATAAATCCAAAGGAGGTTTCATGGCCAAGGGTAAAGATGTTCGAGTAACAATTATTTTGGAATGTACCTATTGTGTTCGAAATGATATTAAGAAAGAATCGGCGGGAATTTCCAGATATATTACTCAAAAGAATCGGCATAACACCCCTAGTCGATTGGAATTGAGAAAATTCTGTCCCTTTTGTTATAAACATACAATTCACGGGGAAATAAAGAAATAGATAAAATTGAGTGCTTGTATGTCAACTGTTATTTTAAGAACAGGAATAATGATAGTATCTATATATATTACATATATAAATAAACAAATAAATCAATAGAAATAAATCTAATCCTATATTCTTAATTCTATATAGAAACTCTATCCTATAATAGAATAGAATAGAAATCGTTTTTATTTTGATCCGATCAAAATAGGATTTTAGAGATAAGGAATAAAAAAATTATGAATAAATCTAAGCGACTTTTTACTAAATCCAAGCGATCTTTTCGTAGGCGTTTGCCCCCGATCCAATCGGGGGATCGAATTGATTATAGAAACATGAGTTTAATTAGTCGATTTATTAGTGAACAAGGAAAAATATTATCTAGACGGGTGAATAGAGTGACTTTAAAACAACAACGATTAATTACTATTGCTATAAAACAAGCTCGTATTTTATCTTTGTTACCTTTTCTTAATAATCAGAAACAATTTGAAAGAAGTGAGTCGACCCCTAGAACTACTAGCCTTAGAACCAGAAAAAAATAGACTTATTCTTCAATTGAATAACAATTCCAATGTGAAGGAATTAAAAAAGAGATTCATTTTTTGTTCGAAAAATCCAATCAAGAATCAAAATTTGATTGTTACGTCTGTGTCTGTCATAAAAAAAAAAAAGAAAAGAATCGTCAAAATAAAAAGAAAAACTCTTTTTTTTAGCGACTATATACCCTCGTTTTGTTTTTTATAATACTAATTTCTACTCTACCTTCCCGAGCTCATTCTCCTTATAACTCTATTTCCAATATTTTAGTGGGTTTCCTCCAACCCCCTTATTTTTTGATCTCATTCGAAATCGTATAAAGACAACTCCTATTTAATAGAGCTATTTGTGCAAGTATTTTCCGATTAAGAAGTAATTGCTTCTTGTACAGATTGTGTATGAATCGGTTATAACTATAGAATACCCCCGTTTCGTGAATTACGGCATTTATTCGAGTGATCCATAAACGACGAAAATCTCTTTTTCTTTTACCCCTATCCCGATGAGCCGAAACTAAAGCTCTTATTCTCTGTTGAGTCATAGTTCGTGTAAGTCGTGAATGAGCCCCTCGAAAGCTTGATGCAAATAAACGAAGTTTTGTTCTGCGCCTCCGAGCTATATATCCGCGTTTAATTCTAGTCATTGAATAAATCAAACTTTGATGAATAACTAATTTTTTTTTTTAGTTATTCTTTTCCCCTTTACTAGTCTATTAATAACCACACGAATTATTCCAATGTATAAAAAAAAATTCCAATGGCTTTTGCTACTCTAACCTTCCCCACCACTATTTTTTGCTAGGTATTTTCCTTTGCTTTGAAAGGAGAAATTGCCTTGATACTTAATATAAAAAATAGAATAACTACAAAAAGTAGTAAATATAAATGGATAAATAGTGGGTTCCATCGTTTCTATGGTTACTTCTAAAACGGTGAGGTCCTCTCTATACACCGGAGCTCCTTATTTTAATTAATCAATACTATTGGTAACTTGTACAATTCACATTCTTTGGCTCTACCCCATGAATATTCCAGTAATAGGTCTTTCACAATGAGATCCACTTTATACAGTAACGGTATTTCATTTTAAAATTTGATTTGGTCGTTTACCCTGTTAGTCCGTTCTTTTCTTTCAAGAGTGGAATCTTTTTAATAAAAAATGGAATTTCCCCCGCTTAATGGATAACCATTTGTTATCATTGGGGGTTTTCTAAAAAATGGAGTTGATTGGATTTGCACCAATGTAAACCATAAGTTTCAGACACAATAGAAGATATGAGCGATCTATCTTTTTTAAATAATGAATCGAGTTCCTACATTATATTTTATTCAAAGGTACTGATCCTTGATATTTAAAAAAGAATTTCCTTTTTGTGTCTCAGTCTATGATCTAAACGAGTCGCACATACACCCGAGTACATGTTCCTCGTCGCTGAGGGCATCCCCGAAGCGCTGGGGATTTCGTGACATTTCGGATTGGCTGTCTTGTATTTCTAATAAGTTGTTTAATGGTTGGCATACGGAATCATATAAATAATGAATGGGCTGGTTTAGATTGGTTCTAACCGGCTAATTCTGAATTACTTCTCTTCAAGATTCTCTTCAATATAAAAAAATATATATATTGAAGAGAATATGAAACTACACCTTTAATCTAAAAAGATATAAAATTATAAATTGTAGATTTGCATTAAATCGCTCCTATTTTTTATTGAACCGCTACAAGATCAACAATTCCATGAGCTTGGGCTTCTGTTGCTGACATAAAAACATCCCTTTCCATGTCTTCGGATACAACCCATATAGGTTTGCCCGTTCTTTGTACATAAACCCTTGTGATGGTTTCGCGAAGTTTTAGTAGTTCTTCCGCTTCCAAGATAAATTCTCCCGTTTGTGCCTCATAAAACGAACTAGCGGGTTGATGGATCATTACCCTGATGATATAATAGAAAAGGTTCTTCTATTTCGCAGAACGAGGCGAGATAACCAAAAAAGCAGAGAAAATTTAAAAACCGTACAGGCTTTTTTTGTGCATTGCATACGGCTCCACTATGGAATTTACGTTTTTTTGACCCTTTCTTTTCGGCGAACGAAAACAAAATATAGGTTGTATTATACGCAGATCCAGAAATGATCCAATTACCATCCTTCTTTTTTGTAGGAGTTAAAAAAATACTATGATGGTTCCGTTGCTTTATATATCATTTTTTTGATTCGTCTATGATTCAGCAATCCCAAAGTGTCTTTTTTAATATAAATTTTGTAAATAAGCTTCCGGTGTGAAAACAAAGTTTGTGACGCTGAGATGTGCCCGAATAGGTAAGATATCATTTGAAATACCCCTTCCTTATCTCATACTACTCTTTCAATATATAATCTAAAAATTTTTTTAATCTCAAAAATTTCATATCGAATTCGAAGTGCCATGCTATTATTACTTAACTAATTCATATTTCCGGTGGCGAAGGCATAGTATTTTTTCTCTAAAAAAAAAACTCATTGGCGCCAAGCGTGAGGGAATGCTATACGTTTGGTAATTGCCCCTCCGACTAGGATAAAGGATGCTATTGAAGCGGCCAATCCCATGCATATTGTCTGTACATCGGGTCGCACAAATTGCATAGTATCATAAATAGCCATTCCAGATATTACCCATCCGCCAGGAGAGTTTATAAACAAATAAAGATCTTTGGTATCCTTTTCTATACTGAGATATATCATAAGACTAATAAGTTGATTCGAGATTTCGGTATCAACTTCTTGGCCTAAAAAAAATAATCTTTCTCGATAAAGTCGGTTGATTAGGATAAAATTTTATTCCTTAGGAGCCGTACAGGCACCTTTTGATGCATACGGTTCAATAAAAATTGTGAAAAAATCAATGTGTCGATTCCAACCCCCTTTTTTCATAGAAGGCTTTTCTTTGTAACTTTTAAGGTAAGGGCTTGGGCTTGCTCCCTTTTTAAATTTTAAAAGTAAAAGAAAAAATACGTTTTTGCCCCTTTTATTAGATATTATAATTCTATAATAAAATAATAAAACGATTGATTAAGCCTATCAGACTAACTTGATTCATTGATATTTTTTTTTTCATCGAGATTCAGTTGAAATGGCGATGGTTTTTTCTTGTTCCTGAACGGGCTTCTTCCTTTTTTTATTCCTTTTTTTAGGTTTATGCTCTACCCCGAGTAAAAGGAAAAATTTGCCCGATTTTTATTTGCACATATAGGACAAATGAACCAAATACCGCGTCTTTTTTTTTTACTACTCCTTCTTTTTTTTTCAATTCATTTCTTTCACATGTCTTCTGTCAAATAGTCACCAAATTTTGAATTATATTATTTGATTTGATCAACAGTTTTAGATCACCCTGTTTAAATTTTTTGTATTTTTTAATATAAATTTTTATCATAATTTTGCATATCATAAGAAGTAGTAATTATAAAAATATTATATATTAATTATCAATTGGGTTTTTGCTAAACGGAGCCTGGATACTTCATTTTATTAGTCCGATCACGTAAACCATAAAAAATTTTGATAATCTAATATCAATCTAAATACTCCCTGCATTTAATTCCATTTTATTTTTTGCGCTTCGCGTTACAAATTTTTGATAATTAAATCAATCTTTTTGGGCGAAACAGAGGATATCTCGATCGAGGGAGAAAATGGGAAAATCCCATATAGCCCAATATATCTGACAAGTCGCACTATATGTCAACCCAAGATGTATCTCCTTCTCCAGGACTTCGAAAAGGTACTTTTGGAACGCCAATAGGCATGAAATGAAAAAAAAAGAGAATGAAGTTCTCTATTTCACTTTGATGTGGAAACGTAAGACTGGGGTTTCATTTTTTAATAATATTATCCTTTTTTCCTACTTTATTAATCATATTTAAATGAATCATATTTAATACATAAGTTGAATAAGCTAAAATAAAATATAAAATAAAAGTAAAGTAAGAGAGAATGAATAAAAATAAAGTCAATTTTTTACGAATGGGCTTCTGAATGATGAACAACAATAGCTATCTTGGTTCATATAAAATAGGATTCACCCCCATTGCGTATTGGTACTTATCGGATATAGAATAGATCCGCTTCCCTTTTTTCCTATGAATCGAATTGTTCCATTATTACTAACAGAATAGAACAAATATTAATCCTTTCTCCGAAATAATTACCTAAAAAGGGGGTCCGTAGCTTAGTTTTTCCAATGCAATAAAGTTACATAGTGTCTATTTTTCGTTGATAAAGGGGTATTTCCATGGGTTTGCCTTGGTATCGTGTTCATACTGTTGTATTGAATGATCCCGGTCGTTTGCTTTCTGTTCATATAATGCATACCGCTCTGGTTGCTGGTTGGGCCGGTTCGATGGCTCTATATGAATTAGCTGTTTTTGATCCCTCCGACCCTGTTCTTGATCCAATGTGGAGACAAGGTATGTTCGTTATACCTTTCATGACTCGTTTAGGAATAACCAACTCATGGGGCGGTTGGAATATTACAGGAGGGACTATAACGAACCCGGGTCTTTGGAGTTACGAAGGGGTAGCCGCAGCACATATCGTGTTTTCTGGCTTATGCTTCTTGGCAGCTATTTGGCATTGGGTATATTGGGATCTAGAAATTTTTTGTGATGAACGTACAGGAAAACCTTCTTTGGATTTGCCTAAGATTTTTGGAATTCATTTATTTCTTTCAGGAGTGGCTTGCTTTGGTTTTGGCGCATTTCATGTAACAGGATTATTTGGTCCTGGAATATGGGTATCCGACCCTTATGGACTAACCGGAAAGGTCCAACCCGTAAATCCGGCGTGGGGCGTGGAGGGTTTTGACCCTTTTGTTCCGGGAGGGATAGCCTCTCATCATATTGCAGCAGGGACGTTGGGTATATTAGCGGGCTTATTCCATCTTAGTGTGCGTCCGCCTCAACGTCTATACAAAGGATTACGTATGGGTAATATTGAAACCGTCCTTTCCAGTAGTATTGCTGCTGTCTTTTTTGCAGCTTTTGTTGTTGCTGGAACTATGTGGTATGGTTCTGCAACTACTCCCATCGAATTATTTGGTCCTACTCGTTATCAATGGGATCAGGGATACTTTCAACAAGAAATATATCGAAGAGTTAGTGCTGGACTAGCTGAAAATCAAAGTTTATCAGAAGCTTGGGCTAAAATTCCTGAAAAATTAGCTTTTTATGATTATATTGGTAATAATCCAGCAAAGGGGGGGTTATTCCGAGCGGGTTCAATGGACAATGGGGATGGAATAGCTGTTGGATGGCTAGGACACCCCGTCTTTAGAAATAAAGAAGGGCGTGAACTTTTTGTACGCCGTATGCCTACTTTTTTTGAAACATTTCCGGTTGTTTTGGTAGACGGAGACGGAATTGTTAGAGCCGACGTCCCATTTAGAAGGGCAGAGTCTAAATATAGTGTCGAACAAGTAGGTGTAACTGTTGAGTTTTATGGTGGTGAACTCAATGGAGTTAGTTATAGTGATCCCGCAACTGTGAAAAAATATGCTAGACGGGCTCAATTGGGTGAGATTTTTGAATTAGATCGTGCTACTTTGAAATCCGATGGTGTTTTTCGTAGCAGTCCAAGAGGTTGGTTTACTTTTGGACATGCTTCGTTTGCTCTACTTTTCTTCTTTGGACACATTTGGCATGGTTCTAGAACCCTTTTCAGAGATGTTTTTGCTGGTATTGATCCAGATTTGGATGCTCAAGTAGAATTTGGGGCATTCCAAAAACTTGGAGATCCAACTACAAAAAGACAAACAGTTTGATGCAACATTGTTTTTTTTCTTATAGTTTCTGTTTGCGATTTTATTTAAATTTAATAGGTAGGGTACTGTAGAAATCTTGATTTAAATCGCTGCCGTTTCTTTGACTCTTTATTTATCCGTAGGGATACTCCCAAGTAAACAAAACAGGTATGAAAGCTATAATTGTAAACCACGATCAAATTTATGGAAGCATTGGTTTATACATTTCTCTTAGTATCTACTTTAGGGATAATTTTTTTCGCTATTTTTTTTCGGGAACCACCTAAAATTTCAACTAAAAAATGAAATAATTTTTCATTATCTTCATTGACGTAATCAGCCTCCAAATATTTGGAGGCTGATTACGTAAACTAGTCCCCGTGTTCCTCGAATGGATCTCTTAGTTGTTGAGAGGGTTGCCCAAAGGCAGTATATAGAGCATACCCAGTAAAACTTACAAGTAACCCAGATATAAAGATGGCGACTAGGGTTGCTGTTTCCATTATTATAGAATTGAAAGACCACAATGGATCTATGATAAGATCGTTTATTTACAACGGAATGGTATACAAAGTCAACAGATCGTAATGAATACAAAATAAGATTTATGGCTACACAAACTGTTGAAGATAGTTCTAGATCTGGTCCAAGAAGCACTACTGTAGGGAAGTTATTGAAACCGTTGAATTCCGAATATGGTAAAGTAGCTCCTGGATGGGGAACGACCCCTTTGATGGGTGTTGCAATGGCTCTATTTGCCGTATTCCTATCTATTATTTTGGAGATTTATAATTCTTCTGTTCTACTGGATGGAATTTCAGTGAATTAGACTGAGAAGAATCTTGAAGTCCTAGCTTTTAGTTCGATATAAAAAAAGTAAATTATGTAGGTCTAAAAATTTTAGCCTATTCTCCTTTGGTAGTTCGACCGCGAAATTTTTTTCTGCATTGTATATTTCCGGAATATGAGTGTGTGACTTGTTAGAATTGACCCTATGGATAGTACAGAGACTGGGGTCTGTCATCTTTATCAAGATGGTTTTACTTCGTCGGATATTCATTCAAGTATCTGGAGCACGAAATAGATCAAATAGATCACAAAGCATTCGAACTATGATTCATACTTAATACTCAGACCTCGTAGCCGGACTTCTTTCCGTTCTATCTTATAAACTTTAATAAATCAAAATATTTTTCTACTTTTAAACTCTTATTTAGATCAAAGGACAAGCGCTTCTTTGTATTTTTTTGATTGAATAAGTGATGATCCAACGGTTCTCACTCAGTGAACTTTGGACTTTGAAAGTTTCATTGAATTATCGTGGTTCGCGTATGAATCTGAGGTTTCAATTGATTTGTTAAGTAGGGTCGTAACAAGAGAATTCCTATCAATAATTAAAGAAAACAAGAAAAAATCCGCATTCCCATTACATACAAATACCAAATAAAAAAGACAATAAAGATAGGTAATCTAGAAGATTCAAGAGGCCTGTAACGATCAACATAACATAAAGACGAATGAGCTGACTTGATTTTTTGGCATTTAACCACAAAGAAGAGCTTTCGCTTTTTGACTCTTTCATATCTTTAAATAATATTGAATGAGAGAAAAGTTTAAAACTTTATATTTCATATCCATTTCAATCAGTATTTGGGTCTTTTTTTTGTTTGAGCTGTACGAGATGAAATTCTCATATACAGTTCTTGGAGGGGGAGTAACCTTGGTTTACCTATCTCAATAAAGTTTATGATTGGTTCGAAGAACGTCTTGAAATTCAGGCGATTGCAGATGATATAACTAGTAAATATGTTCCTCCGCATGTCAACATTTTTTATTGTCTAGGAGGAATTACTCTTACTTGTTTTTTAGTACAAGTAGCTACGGGATTTGCTATGACTTTTTATTACCG